GACGACATTCTATAGTAGGAATAATAAATTCAATATGAATAGAACAAGAGAGGAGAGCGAATAGCAGAGAAAAGATTATACAAAGCTCTCTACAAGTCATCTACACCTTCCTTTTATATATATTCTTTTTTATATATTTTATTTCATTAATTTTTCATTAATTGAATTTCGTTTGGTGATTAAGGGTAAGTTCCGTAAAAACCCCCGCTTTCTTTGAAATATCATGTACAGTTCCTGTAGGCTGAGCGCCCTTTTCAAGGAAATATAGAATAGCAGGAACATTTAAATAGGTTTGATTCTTTATCGGATCATAAAAACCCACTTTCCGAAGATCTCTTCCCTCTCGTCGGGATCGAACATCAATTGCAACGATTCGATAAATGGCTCATTGGGATAGATGAACAATACCCCCCCCTAGAAACGTATAAGAAGTTTTCTCCTCGTACGGCTCAAGAAAATTGGAAATTATATCTATGTATAGAATAATAATGTCAAATATAGCCATAAAATCATCAAACCAACTAGACTATGATTTAAATACTTATTCTTTCCCCTACCGAAAAAAAAAAATTATTCGTATTCTAAATTTGTACCCTCATAACTCAAGTTGTATAACTCTCAAATAACTCAAGGAAACCTTTTAAGTATTTGATTTATTGAGTGGTCTCTAACCCCTTTTTGTCTGTCTCTTTTAGAATCTATTTTGATTCTGATCTAGTTGTTGAGACAATCGAAAATGGTATTTCCTTGTTCCAGGATCCTTTATCTTTGCCTTGAATCATTGGGTTTAGACATTACTTCGGTGATTTTGAATCGTTTCAAAATGGCAGCAACATACCCTTTTTTATGATTTCTTTCTATCAAAGAATCATATGACTGAGTGATTCTTGTGTAATACACTTTTGATTTGATCGAAAAAGTTTTACCAATTCAAAAAAAGTGACTTTTGAATTTTAAACTTGCTTGAATTGGATCCTTTCGATTTATATATGGAAAATTTATTTACAAATATATTTACGAAGTTGTCACAATTTATTGATTAATACTAACCCTAGATTCTTGCCTCCGAGAAATGAATCAATACTTTTTACTCGAGCTCCATCATGTACGATTTACATCACCCCCCCCAAAAAAAAATGAGAGTTCGAGTGAAACAGAAGAAACGATGTCGAGTCAAGAGCACTTTCATTCCTCTATAATTCCTGTATAATAAAAAATGGTGGATGTAAGAACCCACAACGGATCGTGTCCTTCAAGTCGCACGTTGCTTTCTACCACATCGTTTTAAACGAAGTTTTACCATAACATTCCTTTAGTTTGGAACCAGTATGTAATTGATTCAATTATGGAATCATGAATAGTCATTGGTTCGGTCGGTACACAGTAATCTATACTTTTTCTTTCTATATGAAATATGAATGGCTAGGTTCTGACTAAGTCTCAGAACGAATTAAATTTAATCCCCAATACCCGATACATATATTTTATTTCATTTTATTTATTTATTTAATATAATATTTATTTATTTAATATAATAAATATAAATAAAATATAAATATAATAAATATAAATACCACGAATAAAAAAAAAATTCTTTTTGAATCTGCATCTTCAAGTAACTTGATAGTGATAGGACAAATTGACCAATTTCACACTTCTTCGAGTACTACGAACTCATAAGAAATCATCAAAAAGATTTAAGTGATTGAAAAATTTCCGGCTTCGAGATCATTATTTGAATAACATTCTAAAGTAAGGACCACATTCTAGCATCCTAGAATAAATCCATATTTGTATTAAAACATCAATGATTAAAAAACTAGATAGCTAAAAAATCCAATTTCTTTTTTTAATGAAATATGAAATAGTGGATAAAGACTGGTGTAAGGTAAGGTTGTTGTTTTTTCATACTGGCTGCTAAAATAGGAATCGAAATAACAATAATATGGGACCCCCATACAGATAGACTAAAAAACTTTTACTGAAAAAAATTGTTACTGAAAGGAATTATAGATATTCTAGGTTAAATATTGAATATTTAGGGATCACAAATAGATTCAATTACATCTGCGTGTTATTTGAACACGATTCAATTGGTGAAAAAGATATGATTCAGAGAAGAATTATTAAGAATCCTAATAAAACTTTTCCAATCCAATATTATACTCTTAATATTATACTCTTAAACAGAAGGGTATTTTAAAAGGCAATCTTTTTTCTGATATATAGCATTCATTATATATATTATAATGCTATAATTTATAATGCTATAATGGGTTGGGTGTGCTCTGGGACGGAAGGATTCGAACCTCCGAATAGCGGGACCAAAACCCGTTGCCTTACCACTTGGCTACGCCCCATTTCTATTCGACCCTAATAAACACTAATATTGGTATTGGTTGTTCGTCAACTCCAGCATAAATATCTATAAAATAGGTAGATTGTTGCTAGAATTTTAATACGGGTCGATATAGAATTAAACTGAATTTATTGATCATTG